TTATACGTCCCTTTCTTGTGTCGAAGACTAGGAAAACGACTAATCCTTCTTAACAAAAGAGGTTCCCCTCATTTATTCTTTTTTTTTCTATTCTCCGCCTATTTTATTTTATGTTTAGTATCTAGTCAATTTTTTCTATTTAAATAGAAAATGGGTGATGCATTATATTCCATTTTAATATGACTGATCACACCACTACAATTTGGAAACAAAGAAAAGGTAAATTGAAAAACTTTTATTTACAATATACATACCATCATCAGTGCTGTGTACAAGTAATTACTTATAGCTAGTAGAAAAAAGAGTATAACCAAGTAAACAAAATACTTTGCATTCTTTTTTTTTTTATATATATAACCTAATTTCCAACAAGACTTTTTTCCTTTTTCCACGAACTTGATGTTGATAAATTCAAGGACCTAGAAATTCATTTCGGACAATTGCACTTTCTCAAACTGTTTCTTTTTAAGAACCAAAAAGATTTGTGCCAAAATCACAGATGCGAAGAAGAACAAAAGACCTTGAACACGTAATGGATCTTGAAGTACTATTTCTGCATCTCCCTGACCAAATCCCCCCACATTAGGATTACTTGTTAATGGTTGATCAAGTTTGATAGACTCACTCTCTGAAACAAGAAGCTCGGGTCCTGGAGGAATAATATCAACCACTTGACGCCCGTCTGATGGATCCCCTATAGTTATTTCATATCCCCCTTTTTCCTTTCGTATAATTTTGGTTACTATACCTGCTGCTGTAGCATTATAAACCGTATTATTACTCTTGCTCCCGTCCGGATAAATCTGCCCCCGCCCTCTGTTTCCACCTACATATATGGGATATTTTAAGAAGTGAGCATCTTTCTTAGTTGCAGGGTCGGGAGAAAGAATAGGAAAGGTAATTTCACTATATTTCTGACCCGGAACAGGACCTATCACAAGAATATTTTTTTTAGTAGGGCGATAACTCTGAAAAGACAGATTTCCTATCTTTTCCTTCATCTCGGGCGAAATACGATCGGGGGGGGCTAATTCAAACCCTTCAGGTAAAATAAGAACAGCCCCTACATTCAAACCACCCTTTTTCCCATTAGCAAGAACTTGTTTCACTTGGATATCATAAGGAATTCGAACAACTGCCTCAAATACAGTATCAGGAAGTACCGCTTGTGGAACCTCAATATCCACGGGCTTATTAGCTAAATGGCAATTGGCACATACAATACGCCCAGTTGCTTCTCGTGGGTTTTCATAACCTTGTTGTGCAAAAATGGGATATGCATTTGAAATGTATGTCTGAGTTATTATGTATATCACGAGGGATACGGAAATAGATCGAGTAATCTGTTCCTTTATCCAAGAAAGGGTAGTTCTAGTTTGCATGGTCCAATCATTGATCCCGAAAATTTCTACAATAAATTAGGTAGGTCGCTAGTATAGTTCCCTATCCACGATTCCGCTCTTTACTAAACAAATTTCACTGCAATATAGTAAAATCCCCCTAGATTGCTAGAACTAGGAAGTCTTTTTTTGAATGCGCTTTTCCTATGTTAAACAGTAACAAACATTAGAATTGGATTAAGATTACAGTGGACCGTTTTTCAATCATTCATTGAATGATAAATCACTACAAGTGACGGAGATATACGATTTAAATACCGGAAAATCCAATATTTGAAAATTGTATCTATAATGACTGGAAAAGTGGAAACAAGCCCAGATATAATTTGATCATTATAAGAAAACCCAAAATCTTTGTACACAAAGCTAAGCAGAAGTTCCCAACCGTGGGGTGAATGGAATCCGATACATAAATCGGTTAATAAAAGAATAGAAAAAGCTTTGATTGTATCACTTAAGTTATATAAGAATTCCTGAACCCAAGAGTTAAAAAGAATAAGTTCTTTATTACCCAGAAGACAATAAGCACTTAGAATAACAAAATAGGTTAGATTTGTCGAGAAGTGTAAAATCGTATTAATACGATTCTCATTATGCATCTTGATCAATTGGATTGTTTCTTTTTGTATCCCTATACTCAATTTTTGAGTATGTGTATCCGAAAATTCCTTTATCATTTCTTCCACCAAGAAAAGTTCCTTTAATTCTATGAATTTTTCTAGAATGCTCTTTTCGTGAATCTGATTCAAAAAAATTTCATATTTCCTAGTATTCCACCAATTTGAAATCCAAGATTCCATACTTTTTTGAAATAAAAGAGAGATCAACCCGGGCAAAAATACTATAAATGCAAGATATATAAGGGGAGTCAATTCTTTCTTTTTTGACATTTTTTTCATCTTTGAATTATTAATGAAGCCACCCTATTCATCGATTCTATGTGATCTACTCTTTCGATCAAGCGTGAGTTACAAGATAGGAATTCCCCCCTTTTTTTGTGATTCAGTGTTTAGTTTAGCCCCTGACCCTACTAAAGAATACAGAAATTGAATAAGACCGTTTCTAATTTGAATAAAGAAATACTCTTTTGAATAAAGAAATTGAATAAAGAAATACTCTTTTTTTTTTCAGATATTTTAATTAGTTAAATTTGAAATGGTTTCCCCCTTACGATGGATACCCGAACGAGCGAATTCAAATTAGCCAATACTATTTCAAGACGAAATAAACCCCCTGAGCCCAAGACTAGTTGAAAAATTATGAAAAACAGTGTGATGATCAAAAAATAATGGCAAAACAAGACCTAATTCCGGTGATTTGTTATTTTTTTTTGTACTGGATTAAGTTTCGCGGATTTACATACTACGTTTTGCGGACAAAGCAGTTTTGTTTTATGGCTGTTATATATAATATATGTCTGATCCGGTTTGACTACAATGAGTGCTCTTATATTATAATCTTATATTATAAAAAAATAAAAAAAAAAGAGGATTCACAAGCTTTTTCCTTTTGATGAGAAAACGTTTAGTTAGTTTATTTTTCAAAAAATTTCAATAGGTACGCGCAAGAAATAGGCCAATTCAGCAGCTTTTTGTTCAATTTCGCGTGGAGTCAAATTCTCATCAGTACGAGTCAAGGGAATGTCCCCCTGGCCGCGGATTTCCATATAAAGAACACGGCGGGCATAAATACCCTCTTTAACTTCTATTCTTATGGACTGAATATCTTTCATAAGGAATCGGAGGAAAAGACGACGATTCTTTCCAGGAAATCCCCAACGAAAAATACACACTATTCCCCCTTTTCTATCGAATCGATCATAACCACTACCCACATTCCACGCAATTGTGCACCACAAATAGGAACTAATAAAAAGACCCGCGATACCGTAGAAAGACATCACGATCCCTTGTGGAAAAAAAGGGATTTGATGATATGGAAATAAAGATATCAAATTCCTACCAAGATAACTGGAAGTTCCAACCAAAAAAAATCCTACTGAACCTAAAAAAAGGATACAGGCCCAACCGAAATTACTTATTTTTCGAGACCCTGTTATAAGTTCTATCCATATATGTTCTGATCGCCAACTCATACTAGATCCAGTTGTATTTTATTGGAAGTGAAAGAATAAACAAAATCAATTTGACTTTACTCTTTTTGTTTCCGAAGGAACTCTCATCAACTAGCCTTATTCTAATGTGAATCTTTAAGAGGCTTCGGAAGAAGCCGCACCTTATATAATATTATACTAAATAGATATCTTTATTATGATCCAAATCTAAATCTAAGTCTTGAAAGAAAAAAATCAATGAGATTTCATCCCTAAAAAATCTTGTTTTTTTGAATATGAAGAAATAACGAAGCCATTGCCATTGCCGGAAAAACTAGGCCCACTAAGGGCACAAAAATAGAGGGTAAGTTAAGAGTTGTCATAGAATGGATACCTCAATTTACTATTTGTACCTGTTATATATTATTATAATTGTTATATAAGGTATTTAAGAATAGAATAATTCTATTTGGAAGAAATTAGACTCTAAGATAAGTGAATATAAGTGAATATATATATAATAATTGAGTATAGAGTAAGTGCAAAGAGGATAGAACTAACTAACTAAATGAGCTTCGCTTTTTTTAGCTTTTCTAAATAAACTATATGACTGATCCAACAGGGGTTATTAGTAATAATTACGATTCTCGGTAAATTATAGAAGGATGCAAGACTCTACTCTATATAGAGACCATTTTTTCTATATACACTATATACATAAGTATAAGGAGAGGATGCAAATTTTTGCCTTCCCCGAAATTAGCGAAAGGCAAAAGTCGCACTTTTGTCTTGTTTGTTGGTTGATAGAGAATGGCGTTATGATTACTAATCATTAATATAACTAAAAAAGGATATCGCAAAAAATTAGGAAACTTTTGATTCTCTCTTGATTCGCTCTACAATTGGATCTTATGTCACCAAAGAAAACTGAACTTTTCGTATTTTCATTTGAATTCCAATAAACTAATTGAACCTAACATTCTACTTGGTTATTTTTTTTTTTTTTTCAAGGGAAAAAAAGCGTGGAGTTGCAATAACTCACTCAGAACACCTTGTAAAAGATTACGTGGTACAATTGGGTCGAATAAACCCTTTTGGAATAAATATTCAGCGGCTTGTGAACCTTCTGGTACTGTCTTATTTAATGTTTGTTCAATTACTCGTTTACCCGCAAATGCAATATAGGCATTGGGTTCAGCAATAATGATATCCCCCAACATACCAAAACTCGCTGTCACCCCACCAGTAGTTGGAGATGTAAGGATGGATACATAGAATAACTTTTTATTTAATTGATAATCATATAAAGCAGAAGATATTTTAGCCATTTGCATCAAGCTCAAACTCCCTTCTTGCATCCGTGCTCCTCCGGAAGCACACACTAGAATAAGAGGGATAAAGCTCTTGGTAGCATACTCGATCAAACGGGTGATTTTCTCGCCTACTGCGGATCCCATACTACCCCCCATAAACTGAAAATCCATAACCCCGATTGCTATCGGAATACCGTTTAGTTGACCTGTGCCTGTTTGAACAGCTTCAGTTAA